GATCTTATGATAGATCCATTGGGATCTTTAAATTATATAATCATAATGGAAACAGCAACCTTAGTCGCCATCTTTATATCTGGTTTACTTGTAAGTTTTACCGGGTACGCCTTATATAGCGCTTTTGGGCAACCTTCTGAACAACTAAGAGATCCGTTCGAGGAACACGGGGACTAGTTGAAGTAATGAGCCTCCCCATAAATAGGGGGGCTCGTTACTTCAACTGAGATCATGAAAAATCATTTCTTAGTTGGAACTTTAGGTGGTTCTCGAAAAAAGATAGCGAAAAAAATTATCCCTAGAGTCGAGACTAAAAGAAATGTATAAACCAGTGCTTCCATAAATCCGATTGCGGTTTACAATTATAACTTCCCTAACCTGTTTATTTTTTTTTTCATTTTTGAAATCATCTCGAAAGAGCAAGAGTCAAAAAACAACGATTCAATGTAAAATTCCCTTCAAAAATAAAATAGAGGCAAAAAATGCCAAAGCTGCGGTCTTGTATCAGACTGCCTGTTTTCTTGTAGTCGGATCCCCAAGTTTTTGGAATGCTCCAAACTCTACTTGAGCATCCAAATCTGGGTCAATGCCGGCAAAAACATCTCTGAACAAGGTTCTAGCACCATGCCAAATGTGTCCGAAGAAGAAGAGCAAAGCAAACGAAGCGTGTCCAAAAGTAAACCAACCCCTTGGACTGCTACGAAAAACACCATCCGATTTCAAAGTCGCGCGATCTAATTCAAAAATTTCACCTAATTGAGCGCGCCTAGCATATTTTTTCACAGTAGCGGGCTCACCATAACTGACTCCACCGAGTTCGCCACCATAGAACTCAACGGTTACACCTACTTGTTCAACACTATACTTCGATTCTGCCCTTCGAAAAGGAACATCAGCTCTAACAACGCCATCGCCGTCGACCAAAACGACCGGGAATGTTTCAAAAAACGTAGGCATACGACGTACAAAAAGCTCACGCCCTTCTTTATCCCTAAAGACGGGGTGTCCTAACCACCCAACCGCTATTCCATCTCCGTTATCCATCGAGCCGGCCCTGAATAACCCTCCTTTTGCTGGATTATTACCAATATAATCATAAAAAGCTAATTTTTCAGGAATTTTGGACCAGGCTTCTGAGAAACTTTTATTTTCGGCTAGCCCGACGCCAACTCTTCGATATATCTCTTGCTGGAAGTAACCCTGATCCCATTGATAACGAGTGGGACCAAATAATTCGATAGGGGTCGTTGCTGAACCATACCACATAGTTCCAGCAACAACAAAAGCCGCAAAAAAGACAGCTGCGATACTACTAGAGAGTACGGTTTCAATATTTCCCATACGCAACCCTTTGTATAGACGTTGTGGCGGGCGGACGCTAAGATGAAATAAACCTGCTAATATGCCCAATGTACCTGCTGCAATATGATGGGAGGCTATTCCTCCCGGAACAAAAGGATCAAAACCTTCCACACCCCACGACGGATTTACAGGTTGTACTTTTCCCGTTAGTCCATAAGGATCGGACACCCATATTCCCGGACCGTACAAGCCCGTTACATGAAATGCACCAAAACCAAAGCAAGCCACCCCGGAGAGAAATAAATGAATTCCAAAGATCTTGGGCAAATCCAAAGAAGGTTTTCCTGTACGTTCATCACAAAATATTTCTAGATCCCAATAAACCCAATGCCAGATAGCTGCCAAAAAGCATAAGCCGGAAAACACAATATGTGCCCCGGCTACACCTTCGTAACTCCAAACCCCCGGATTCGTTACAGTCCCTCCTGTAATACTCCAACCTCCCCATGAATTGGTTATTCCTAAACGAGTCATGAAGGGTATAACGAACATACCCTGTCTCCACATCGGATCAAGAACAGGGTCAGAAGGATCAAAAACAGCTAATTCATACAGAGCCATCGAGCCGGCCCAACCAGCAACCAGAGCTGTATGCATTATATGAACGGAAAGCAACCGGCCGGGATCATTCAATACAACGGTATGAACACGATACCAAGGCAAACCCATGGAAAATACCCCTTATATCAAAGAAAAAATAAACACGACGTAACTTTATTGCGTTGTAAAAGTATACTATGACTATCTTATCTTACGGATACCCTTTGTTCGGAAGATTATTTCATAATTAAAGGGTTAGATGAGTATTTTTTCTATTCTGTTCGTAGGAACAAAGAGAAGCAGATTTATTCTATACTCGATAAGTACCAATACGCAATGGGGGATCAATACCATTTTCTATGAGTAAACATGCCCCTCCTTATTTATTATTAGAAAGACCTATTCGTAAAAAGTTTCCTTTATTTATTTTTTATTTCTGAATTTTTCTAATCTATGTATAAAATAAATATGATAGAGCTAATATTATAAAGACAGTAAAATCATATTGTTACGTTTCCACACCAAAGTGAAATATAGTATTTAGTTCTTTTTTCTTTAAATTCATGCCTATTGGTGTTCCAAAAGTACCTTTCCGAAGTCCTGGAGAGGAAGACGCATCTTGGGTTGACGTATAGTGCGGCTTGTCAGATATATTGGGTCATATGGGATTTCCCCGTTCTCTCCCCCGACCGAGATATCCTCTGTTTCGCCCAAGAAACAGAAATTGAATCATCAAAAAATTGGAGCGTGAAGTGCAATTAGATGCATTGTTTTGGGGAATTCATAGTACTATTATCTATCAATTATAATAATTTATGGTTGGCTTTGGTTGGACTAAAAAAATGAAGTATCCAGGCTCCGTTTAGAAAAAACCCAATTGGTAATAAATAGATCTATGATTACTACGTGTATCCTAAAAGATTCTTGTTTGTTATTTGTAAAGTCATAAAAAAAGAAATGGTGATGGGAAGATTTGTTCTATATGTGCAAATAAAAATCGGGCGGATCTTTACCCGGAGTAGAGCATAAACCTAAAAAGATTAAAGAGACCCATTCAGGAACAAGAAAATACCGTCGCGGTTTGTATTGAATCTCGATGAAACAATACATCAATGAAAAGTTAATTCGATAAGTTTATCGACTTTTTCTATTATAAAAAAAGAAAGAAAAGAAGGCAAAATGGGTCTTTATTGAAAAATAGAAAAAAGAAAGGGGACTCAAATCTAGCCATTGATTCTTTTTCGCAATTGTTTTGAACCGTATGCATCAAAAGGTGCATGTACGGTTCCTAAGGGATAAAATTTTACCCTACTCAACCGACTTTATCGAGAAAGATTGCTTTTTTTAGGCCAAGAAGTTGATAGTGAGATCTCGAATCAACTTATTGGTCTTATGGTATATCTCAGTATCGAGGATGGTACCAAAGATTTGTTTTTGTTTATAAACTCTCCGGGCGGGTGGGTAATACCTGGAGTAGCTATTTATGATACTATGCAATTTGTGGGACCAGAGGTCCATACAATATGCATGGGATTAGCCGCGTCAATGGGATCCTTTATCCTAGTTGGAGGAGAAATTACCAAACGTCTAGCATTCCCTCACGCTTGGCGCCAATGAGGTTTTTTTATTTGAAAGAAAAAAGAAAACTATGCCCTCGCCATATGAATATTAAGTAATAGTAGCATGGCACTTCGAATTCGATATGAAAAAAATTATATATTCTTTTTCATTCGATTATGTATCGAGAGAGTAGTATGAGATAAAAGGCATTTCCTATTTTCTCTTATCTATCGGAAGTCCAATCCAGCGTCACAAACTTTTTTATTTTCATACTCGTGGGCTCTTAACAATATTTATGGTATAAAAAAAGAGTGCGAAAAAAATAAGATTTTCCCTTTTTTGGTTGGATCAAAAAGAAACTTTGGGATTGCTGAATCAAAGATAAAAAAAGAATACGTTTAAAAATATAAAGCAACGGAACCACCATAGTATTTTTTTAACTCCTCCGAAAGAAAGGGTGGCAATTTGACCATTTACCCATCTGGGGTTGATAGATTCTATTTTTATCTTTCTTGAATAGAAAAATAAAAAGTTAAGGGTCAATTTGATTGTAGAGCCGTATGCAATGCACAAAAGATGATGCCCGTACGGTTGTTTAATTCTATCTTTTTTTACTATTATTCGTTATCTTTCTTTTCGGTTCGTTTCATCACACCAGATAGAGAACCCTTATATCATCAGGGTAATGATCCATCAACCCGCTAGTTCTTTTTATGAGGCACAAACGGGCGAATTTATCCTGGAAGCGGAAGAACTGCTGAAACTACGAGAAACCCTCACAAGGGTTTATGTACAAAGGACGGGTAAACCATTATGGGTTGTATCGGAAGACATGGAAAGGGACGTTTTTATGTCAGCAACAGAAGCCCAAGCTTACGGAATTGTTGATCTTGTAGCAGTTGGGTGAAAAAAATGTCTTTTGTGCAAATCCATGATTTAAGATTTTAAATCCGAGTTTACTATTCTATTAAATAGGAAAAATTCATAATCATCCCGGTTAGGATCAATCTAAACCAGCCCTTAATTAGGTATATGATTCAACATGCCAACTATTAAACAACTTATTAGAAATACAAGACAGCCAATTCGAAATGTCACGAAATCCCCCGCTCTTGGGGGATGTCCTCAGCGCCGAGGAACATGTACTAGGGTGTATGTGCGGCTCGTTTAGATCATGAACTAACACAAAAAAGCAAAAACCCGCTTTTCAGTATAAATGATCAATACCAGCGAATAGGATAGAATGGGAGAAGGAACTCTGTTCACTATCTAAAAATAAGCAAATCGATCCCCCTAATTGTGGATAAAGTTTATGGTTTCCGTTGTTGCAAATCCAACCACCTGAATTTAAGATGATAACCAATTCTCCATTGGTAACAAATGGTTATCCATTAAGCGGAGGAAATCTTATTGAAATTTTCAAAAAAACATAAAAATGAAGTTCTCACCCGGTCAAGAACGGACTACGAGGGTCAGCTATCCGGCTAACTTTCAGAATTCAATACCGTTACTGTATAGGTGGGTCTCGCTGTGAAAGACCTGTTACTGTATAATTTATGGGTAGAGCCAAATAGCGTGGTGCGAACTATACAAGTTACCAAAAACATTGATTAAATGAAGTTTTGTTTTTTTAAAGGCTCCGGTGTATAGAGAAGACCTCGCCGTTTAAGAAGTAACCATAGAAACGATGTAACCCACGATTTCTTTATCCATTTAATTAAATTTTTTTTTGACTTTATTTTTGACACCTAGCAAAAGAAAATTTATTATTTCTTTTGTATTTCACAGTCAAATACCTAAAAAAGAAAATCGTGGTCGGGAAGGTTATAGTAGCCGAAGCCGTTGGAATTTTTATTTTATACATTGGAAAAATCCGTTTGGTTATTAATAGACCGGGGCGGGGAAAAGGATAACTGAAAGAAAAGAAATCGATTAGTTATTCGTCAAAGTTTTATTTATTCAATGACCAGAATTAAACGCGGATATATAGCTCGGAGACGTAGAACAAAAATTCGTTTATTTGCATCAAGTTTTCGGGGGGCCCATTCAAGACTTACTCGAACTATTACTCAGCAGAAACTGAGAGCTTTAGTTTCGGCTCATCGCGATAGGGACAATCAAAAGAGAAATTTTCGTCGTTTGTGGATCGCTCGTATAAACGCAGTAATTCGGGAAGGGGGGGTATCTTATAGTAAATTAATACACGATCTATACAATAGGCGGTTGGTTATTAATCGTAAAATACTAGCTCAAATAGCTATATCAAATCGGAATTGTCTTTATATGATTTCCAACGAAATCAGAAAAGAAGCAGATTGTAAAGAATACACTGGAATAATTTAAATGGAGTTCCCCGGAGAATGAACTCCGGGAAGGTGGGGTCAAATTACTATGAAAAAATATGTTAAAGTAGTCAAAACGAATGAACACGTTCAATAAAAAATATTTTTTCGATTCATTTTTTTGTTACGGCCCGATAATCAAATCTGGATTCTCGGATTTGTCGAAAAAAACACCAATTTGCATTTGAGTTCGGGTTGGAATTCTGATTCAAGTGAACAAAGAAAAAGCTTATTTATTTCTGGTTATTATTTATTTCTGGTTCTAAGGCCTGCAGCTCTAGCGGTCGGCTCGGTTCTTTCAAATTGTTTCTCATTATTGAGAAAGGGTAACAAAGATAAAATACGAGCTTGTTTTATAGCTATAGTAATTAATCGTTGTTGTTTCAAGGTCAATCTATTCACCCGCCTAGATAATATTTTTCCTTGTTCACTAATAAATCGACTAATTAAACTCATGTTTTTATAATCAATTCGATCCCCCGATTGAATCGGGGGCAACCGCCTACGAAAAGATCGCTTGGATTTAAGAAAAGGTCGCTTGGATTTATCCATGGTTTGTTTGTTTAATTTATTTCTTATCCTGAAAATCCTATTTCTTAATTGTCATCTTAACCCCCAATAGGATTCTTTTATATTTTAATTTAAATATGTTCTATATTATATAATGTCATCTTTCCCTTTTCAGGGATAAGACATACGTCGTTCGATCTATTTCTTTATTTCCCCATGAATCATATGTTTGTAACAATAGGGACAGAATTTTCTCAATTCTAATCGATTCGGCGTATTGTGCCGATTCTTTTGAGTAATATATCTGGAACTGCCTGTTGGTACCTTCTTAAGACTATTTCGCATACAACTAGTACATTCCAAAATTACCGTTATTCGCGCATCTTTCCTCTTGGCCATGAACCTCCCTTGGATTTTTGATTTACTTAACTCTTCTATTTTGATTCGAAAGAAAAAAAGTTACTTAACTTGAAATCCAACTCTAAAAGATCAAAATCAATAAAGTAATAATCAATCAAAGCCATAGTAAATAATAAGTAAGATAATGATCTAGAAACTCTATTTCTATTTGAAGGACGGCATTTCAATTAAAGATCTTGTATTCTTGCCCTAGATCCACATTTTACTACTCTATCCCCACGCCCTTAATTCTTATTAATATGAATTTAATTCAAGTTTGAACCCCAGTCTCGCAGACGCCCAATCCACTTCTATTCTTTCTCTTTCGCCCCTTATTCTAATTCTAAAAATAAGAAATAAAAAAGAGAATTAAGGGGGGGCAATTAGTCATAGATATTTAATTGTATCTCGAATTTTCTTCACCCCCCTCCCCGATGTCAATAATTAGAATGAAAAAAGGGGAATGTCAACGCATCCGGGAAAAAACGATTAATCTCTATCAATAGGCCTGCTAAAGCCCCGAACCATAGCGTACTTAATACTGGGGCCACGGAGAGATATGTTTTTAGATCTCGCATTGAAAAACCTCCTTTTGTTATTTATTGTAACTAAAAATAATCTTTTTTTTATACGGGATTTTTTATTTCGTATATATATAATAAGTCTTTTCGTTTTCTTATTATTATATGTTAAATAAGATCAAAAAGACGAAATGGGCATAAATTGTGTTTTTCGATGGAGGAATATAGGGATATGGAAAACAAGGCAGGAATTCTCTACAATGACA